TTCATAACTAGATAGTTTCTCCGGTCCTTCCCTAACCGGGGCTAAAACTCCGGAAATTACAAATGCCAAGATAGGAATAATGCTTGATATTATCAGAAATGCCCAGAAAATATCATATTCGTGAAGCAGAAACATAAATGTACTCCTATTAATGTGGAATATGCTGAATTATTCGATTCGAATCGGAAGTGTCAATTTATCCAGAACTTCTTATCTTAGTTTAGGCGAAAGAAGAATATATTTTGATCAAACGGCATAGTTTAGAGTTTCTGTGGGACATATTTTGTTTAAAGATTCACCTAAGAAAATCCCACTTACATTTTTTATTTCGATTCTATTTAGATATGGTGTAGACATAGGGTGCTCCTTCTTACAAAAACAAGATTCTCTCACTTTGTCTTGGGTTCTCTATCCTCTATAAAAAGATAATTCTATAAAAACAAGTTAATAAAATACTAAAATATCCTATATTATCCTATATATCCTAATATTTATAATATCCTACCTAATATATATATATATTTATATATTATTATGATTACTATCTATATTATAATCCTAATACCTAATATATCCCAATAATAATTATTATAATAATTATTATAATAATTATTATAATATTATAAAATAAATATCCTATAATTAATAATTAATTAAATACTATAAATAGTCTATAATTAGTATATTCAAATTATTTATTTCATTTCCTTTTTTCTTAATTAATTTGATTCAATCCGTTGAATTGAGAGGTGACATATAACAAGTTATATCTTTCTCTACAAAAACAAAAAAAATTGGAAACTTTGAACCTGTACCATCCCACCTTATCAGAAATAAATAAGAAGGATGGAGTTATTTCATTAGAGTTAGAATAAAAGATTCTTTCTATTTTGGAACAATCTCTAGTAATAAACTAGATTACGATTTGGAATGAACCAAAATACTCGTTTGTTTTGTTATGGCAATAACACTTAATATTATTAATATAATGATAACACCAAACAATGGGGTAGATTCCGACACAAAAAAACTTTTACAGTACACCTATACTAGATACTAGACAATGAAACATAGCAAAGAGTGGAGTAATCTAATCGACGGAATCATAAAAGATTTACATAACATTACATTTTCTAATGAAAGAATTACATATTATCGAATGATTCAATAGACCAAATCAAACCCCCAACCCAAACCCCCCCAACTCATAGAATATAACGTTAATCCTTTAGTACCAATTCATTATCTCTCCATTATTTGTGAATCAATCAATAAGGTTTCTCTTGTTCTGCCAAAAAAAGATTAGTGATTAGTCAGGACAGGGGTTTTCTACAAATACAAGACCTAAGACCAAAAAAAGAATACGTCTTAGACCCATGCTACTTAGAATTAGATTTCGTTGGGTCAGGTTGAAGTTTTTAGTCGGAATCATGTCATGATTTCCACTTCCTAAATTGATTTGGTAATGCTTTCATTTCTACGATACCTGGCCACAACTATGAGGAAATGAAAGCTATACTAAAATAATATAAAATATATTAGGATTATAGGGCTATACGGACTCGAACCGTAGACCTTCTCGGTAAAACGGATCAAACTTATTATTATCGAAATGATTTGAACTGTTTCAAAGACCCAACATGCATTTTGTTGCATTGGGCTCTTCCATCAACTGATGTAAAGATCAGTTATTCTACCATATTTTATCTTTAGAGGAAGATAATGAGATGGCTCCATGTGCTATGATTCATTATTTGTATTCTGATCTAGGAGCAATACCAAAGTGTTTCAAGGAAGTATTACGTTGACTTAGGTCTGCCTTCGGCCTAGATTAACCTAAGTTAAATAGAATCTCTATCGCCTCGCTGGAACAGTCGAATATGAGACTTCATACACCTTCAAGTTCATAGAGCGAAAAGAGGTTTTTTTGAGTCCCTTATACTCATTATGCCTAGCATTGAATGGGATGGGTATTTACCTTATCAACTATCAAATCACTGGTGGGTTCTATTTGATTTGGCAACTTAATTAGCGCCTGAATCGGACCGAACCAAATATTTGTTAGGTCAGGCTATTGTTCTCTTGTTCCCTCGAACCTATGGAATGGAGTAAGACATCAATTTTTCAATACGATCAATTATGTTCATTGCATAATTGGCTCCTTTGAAAAGCATTGGCGCACGTGTAAACGAGGTGCTCTACCAACTGAGCTATAGCCCTTGTTATAGACATCTTAACATATAGACAATTTCTTGTCAAGATAGATATTTCATAATCCCACATGATAGCTCTCTGATTTATTTATTTTATTTAAGCTTAACAGAAAGAAATTAGTATTGCTTGGAAATCCTATTCTATCTATAATTCCCGAAGTGATGGGTTCCTATTTGTAGTGATAAATGACCTACTTAACTCAGTGGTTAGAGTATTGCTTTCATACGGCGGTAGTCATTGGTTCAAATCCAATAGTAGGTAGAACTTATTAGATACTGGAGTCAATGAAATGATATCTAATAAGTTTTTCTACCCATCTTCTTTTTTTTATCAGATTAGACTTGATTGTGTTCAATTAGCAAAATCAACATGTGGTGTATATATAAAGAACTTTTAAAAAACTTATTCTTTTTATTTTGATCTAATGACTTAACTAGTAGGAAATAACATTGACAGCCTCCACTCGTGTCCTAGCTCGTCTGAGAGCTAGATTCGCTTCAATTGCTTGTCTCTTACCCTCAGCTCCACTCAAATTAGCTTCAGCTATTTCAAGAGCTTGTTGAGCTTCTTGCGGATCAATATCAGTACTTATTTCCGCATCATTTCCTAAAATGGTGATTTCATTATTACCTATTCTAGCAAAACCACCCATCAGAGCCACCGTTAACCATTGGTCGTTGTTAAAGCGTATTCTCAAAAGACCTATATCTACAGCCGTGGCAATGGGGGCGTGGTTTGGTAATACGCCAATTTGACCACTATTAGTAGATAAAATGATTTCTTTCACTTCTGAATCCCAAATAATTCGATTAGGAGTCAGTACACAAAGATTTAAGGTCATTTCTTTAATTTGCCCTCCTCTTCTAAGTTTATAGCTTTCGCGGTAGCTTCATCGATGTTACCCACCAAATAAAAGGCTTGCTCGGGAAGACTGTCTAATTCTCCGGAAAGGATCAGTTGAAACCCTCTAATTGTTTCTGCAAGACCGACATATTTTCCTGGAGAACCAGTAAATACTTCTGCCACGAAGAAGGGTTGTGATAAGAAACGCTCAATTTTTCGTGCTCTGGCTACAGTTAAACGATCTTCTTCGGATAATTCGTCCAACCCAAGAATAGCTATAATGTCCTGAAGTTCTTTGTAACGTTGTGAAGTTTGCTTAACTCTTTGCGCAGTTTCGTAATGTTCCTCACCAACGATTCGAGGTTGTAACATAGTTGACGTTGAATCTAAAGGATCCACTGCAGGATAAATACCTTTGGCAGCTAACCCTCTTGATAGTACGGTAGTAGCATCTAAATGTGCAAATGTCGTGGCAGGAGCAGGGTCGGTCAAATCGTCCGCAGGTACATAAACGGCTTGTATCGAAGTTATGGATCCCTTTTTGGTAGAAGTAATTCTTTCTTGCAAAGAACCCATTTCTGTACTAAGGGTAGGTTGATAACCCACTGCAGAAGGCATTCTCCCCAATAAGGCAGATACTTCTGATCCCGCTTGGACGAAACGAAAGATATTGTCGATGAATAGAAGTACGTTTTGCTCATTAACATCCCGGAAATATTCCGCCATGGTTAGTGCAGTCAACCCAACTCTCATACGAGCTCCCGGCGGTTCATTCATTTGACCATAGACTAGAGCTACTTTGGATTCTGCAATATTTTTTTCATTAATTACTCCGGATTCTTTCATTTCTATGTAAAGATCATTTCCTTCACGAGTACGTTCGCCTACTCCGCCAAATACGGATACGCCTCCATGAGCTTTGGCAATGTTGTTGATCAATTCCATGATGAGTACTGTTTTACCTACTCCAGCTCCCCCAAATAGTCCTATTTTTCCTCCACGGCGATAAGGAGCTAAAAGATCCACTACTTTAATTCCTGTTTCAAAGATTGAGAATTTTGTATCCAACTCTATAAAGGCGGGTGCGGGTCTATGAATAGGAGATGTTGTGCTAGTATCTACAGGACCTAAATTATCAACAGGTTCCCCAAGAACGTTGAAAATTCGTCCGAGTGTAGCTCCGCCAACTGGAATGCTTAGAGGAGCTCCCGTATCAATTACTTCCATTCCTCTCGTCAATCCATCCGTAGCACTCATAGCTACAGCTCTAACTCGATTATTTCCTAATAATTGTTGTACTTCACAAGTCACATTAATTTGCTGACCGACAGTATCTCGACCCTTAACTACTAAAGCGTTATAAATATTAGGCATCTTGCCCGGAGGAAAAACAACATCTAGTACTGGGCCAATAATTTGAGCGATACGCCCTAGGTTTTGTGTGGAAACCGCAGGACTAGAAGGGGTAGGATTGATTCTCATAATTATAATTAAAGTGAAATATGTCGAAAATTTTTTTGGAATAGTGCCATGCCAAGGGGAAAATAAATGTCCGATAGCAGATTGATCGGTTAATTCAATACAATAAGAAATAAATGGGAGTTAGCACTCGATTTAGTTGGTGTCACCCAACCGAATACGATTCAATCGTATACTCATTGAATGAGTAAAGAGTAAATTTTCAAGTTCAGCCAATCCCTCTTTTTTTTTTCAAAAGAAATATCAAGTACATGAAATCACGAGTAAGTCTCTTTAATTTATCTATCATTATAGAAAAGACCATCCATATTGGATTCCAATATATATAGAATTTGAACCCGAACTACATTTATGATTCAGTATTTCGATCTCGTTGGCTATTGTTCTTTCTATTTTTTTTTTTTTAGATATTTGATTTCTGCCTATCTATTCTTTATACCCTTTTTCGGATGAATTATGCCTAT